TATCCAAGAAAAGGTATTTCTAGTTTGCATGGTCCAATCATTGATCCCAAAAATTTCTACAATAAAATTAGATAAGTCACTAGTATAGTTCCCTATCTACGATTCTGCTATTTACTGATTGAAAGAATCCCGGCTAGAAAGAATAAGTACATTTTTGCTTGTTTTACTTAATGTACAAAGTAACAAATATTATAATTGACTCGTTCGATCATTTTTCAATCATTCATTGAATGATAAATCACGACAAGTGACGGAGATACACGATTTAAATAACGAAAAATAAAATATTTTAAAATTGTATCTAAAATAACTGGAAAAGTAGAAACAAGACCAGATATAATTTGATCATTATGATCAAATCCAAAATCTTTGTAGATAGAGCCAATCATTAGGTCCCAGCCATGGGGCGAATGGAATCCTATAAATAAATCCGTTAATAAAAGAATAAAAAAAGCTTTTATTGTGTCGCTTAAATTATATAGAAATTCTTGAAGACAAGAGTTAAGAAAAATAAGTTCTTCATTACCTAAAATAGAATAAACACTTAGAATAAGGAAAGAAATTATATTTGTTGAGAAATGTAAAATCGTATGGATACGACTCTGATTGTGCATCTTGATCAATTGGATTGTTTCTTTGTATACTCCGGCGTGAAGCTTTTGTAAGGGCCCTTCCGGGTATTCCTTTATCATTTCATCGAAGAGGGATAGTTCCTCTAATTCTATGAATTTTTTTAGAATAACCTTCTCTTGAACTTTATTCAAAAAAATTTCGGAGTGCCTGATATTCCACCAATTATTAACCCAAGATTCTAGACTTTTATTAAATGGAAATGAGAGAGCGATCCACCAAGGCAAAAATACTATAGATGCAAAATAGAGTAGGGAATTAAATGCTTTCTTTTTTGCCATTTGCACGTCTGTTAATTTTGAAATGAACTCATCTCAGTCGTCGACTCTATATGATACTAATATTTCTATCAAGTATCAGTTCTATTACCTTACAAGTATCGAGCCTATAGCCCTGTTTTTTATTTGTGATTCAGTACAGTGATTGGTCCTTGAATTGAGAAAGAATAGAGAAAAACAATACAGAAATACAAGAATAAAGATTCAAGAAATAAAATAACTAAACTAGAATATTATATTATAGAATATTTGTTGAATATATATCAATTGCTGAAATTCGAAGTAATTGTCTCTTTTGGTGACTGCACGAAAGAAGCATTTCAAATTACTCAATATTAGAATCTTATTCGAGTTTCGAGACGCAAGACCTCCCCGGTTATCAAGATATCAAAAAATTTTGATAAAAAAACTCGCCGGTGGCCCGCAGTACAGGAATTATTAAGATAAATTTATCGATTTTGAAATGTTTTGATATAGGAGATTTGTTACTTCTTTTGTTACTGAATTGATTTAAGTGCATTTACATATACGCATAAAAAAAATTTATGGACAAAATGAGTTTGTTTTATGATTGTTTCGTGTACGTTTACTTTTTTTGTTCTAATCAGAGTTCGGCATAAACTTCAGTTAACTTATGCTCTAGAAAAAAGAGAAAGATAATTCTTGAGTTATTGTTTTTTCTTTCACTTTTGCTAAGATAAGAAAGCTTTTCTTTCAAAATACTTCAATTGGTACACGCAAGAAATAGGCCAATTCCGCGGCTTTCTGTTCAATTTCTCGTAGAGTAAAATTCTCATCGATACGAGTCAAAGGAATGGACCCATGGCCTCTGATTTCCATATAAAGTATAGGACGAGCATAAATACCTTCTTTAACTTCTATTCTGATGGATTGAATGTCTTTCATAAGGAAGCGCAGGAAGATGCGACGGTTTTTTCCAGGAAATCCCCAACGAAAAATACACACTATTCCTTCTTTTATATCGAATCGATCATAACCACTACCCACATTCCACGAAATTGTGCACCACAAATATGAACTAATAAAAAGACCCGCAATTCCATAGAAAGACATCACGATTCCTTGTGGAAAAAAAAGAATTTGCTCAGAGGGAAATAACAGTATAAAATTCCTACCAAGATAACTAGAAGTTCCAACCAACAAAAATCCTAATGAACCTAAAAAAAGGATAAAGGCCCAGCAGAAATTACTTGGTTTTCTAGACCCCGCTATAAGTTCTATCCAGATACGGTCTGATCGACAACTCATACTATACTAGATCTAGTTGCATTTTATTATAATGGGGAGATAACATAACCCCAATAAATTTGACTTTATTTTTTTTTGTTTCCGAAGTAACCCCCATCAACTAGCACTATTAGGCTGTGAAGCTTTAGAAGTAATTCATCAATTGCTTAGAGCTAACCTAAAATAATAACCCTTTTTTTTTTATATGCTTTCTTATAGATATATCGATTTTAGCTTTCAGAAATTCCTCCCGATACCGTTTTCTTTTCAAATAACAACTATAAGTCATTTACTCATATATGATGTTTATGTATAAGGGTTTCTGCTCGGAGGAAGCTACCCGTTATACCATATTCTACTAAATGGATATTTGTGTTATGATACAAATAAGTCTAAGTCTTTAAAAAAATAGAAAGAAATAGATAAGATTTAACCCTAGAATATCTAAAAAATCTTGGTTTTTTGAACATGAAGAGATAAAGAAACCATAGCAATTGCCGGAAATACTAAGCCCACTAAAGGCACAAAAATAGCGGGTAAGTTGCTGATAGTTGTCATAGAATGGGTACCTCGATTTAATATTTGTACCTGGTATATATTGTTATATTTGTTGTTATATTACCATTTTAACCTGTTATTGTTATAAAGATATCATATACTTCATATAGAATTATACTAGTATAATTCTATTTAAGTGAGTATTAAATATATACAATATTAAGAGATATACAATAGAAGAGTCTATTCTCTATATATACTAAGATATAATAAGAAATAAATAGAAAGATATAGAAATACTAATATATACTAATAGATAATCTATTTTATTAAGTCTATAACTTACTTAAGTAAGTAGATAATAAATGTATAAATCAAAAGTATAAATAAATGGGTTTATTTATCTTTCTACATGAAATATATGTCTGATAATCCACTTTTTTCTTTTTCTTATTTCTTTTTAATAGATTCTATCTATTCGAAATTTTTTAATTTGTTTTAAAATTGAATCTATTTAATATTAAAATTAAAAATATAAATAGTATTCTTTTAATATCGATAAAAAAAATATCCCCATGATTCTTTTTACAATTCAATCTTATGTTACCAAAGAAAAATACATTCTTCTAATTTTTCCTTTTATTTCTATAACTATAAACTAAATAACTACTTGGTTACCCCAAACAACTAATAAAATATAGAATTAATTTAATCATTTAATAAATTAAGGCTTATACGTTTCTAGAATTTTCTTTCAAAGGAACGAAAGCATGGAGCTGAAATAATTCACTTAGAACGACTTTTAAAGTATTACGAGGTACGATTGGATCGAATAAGCCCTTATCAAATAAATATTCAGCTACTTGTGAACCCTCAGGTACTATCGTATTCAATGTTTGTTCAATTACTCTTTTACCCGCAAATGCAATGTAGGCATCGGGTTCAGCAATAATGATATCTCCCAACATACCAAAACTAGCTGTCACCCCACCCGTAGTAGGAGATGTAAGGATTGCCACATAGAATAACTTTTTATTTGATTGATAATCATATAAAGCAGAAGATATTTTAGCCATTTGCATCAAGCTCAAACTTCCTTCTTGCATGCGTGCTCCTCCAGAAGCACACACTAGAATAAGAGGTAAAAATTGATTGGTAGCATACTCGATCAAACGTGTTATTTTCTCACCCACTACAGATCCCATACTACCCCCCATAAACTCAAAATCCATAGCCCCAATTGCTACTGGAATACCATTTAGTTTACCTGTACCTGTTTGAACAGCCTCAGTTAATCCTGTCTTTTTTTGATAAGAATCAATACGATCTGTATAAGGTTCTTCCTCCGAATCAAATTCAATAGGATCCAGAGATGCCATGTCTTCATCCATAGGATCCCAAGTACCCGGATCAATCAAAAGTTCTATTCTATCCGAACTATTCATTTTTAAATGACATCCACAATGTTCACAAATATTCATTTTTGATTTAAAAAATTTCTTATAATTTAATCCATAACAATCTTCACATTGAACCCACAAATGCCTGTATTTTTGAGTTCCACCTAAATCATTATCATTAGAACTTTCTGTTATAGTTAAATCACTATCATCCGTACTAATTCTTGTACTTGAACTTTCGCTTTCATTACTATTTCCTCTTTCGCCACAAATATAACTATAAATGTAACTGTCATTATAATTTTCACTACTAGTTAAAATGTAGCTATCCATAGAGATTTGATAACGAAGATAACTGTCAATGCAACTATTAATGTGATTATTCCAAGTATATTTAGTATCATACACGTAACGATCATAGCGAGGATCGTCATTCTTCACTACATTATTCTGATAACTATAAAAATAATTTTCTGGTTCACTTATAAAAGAATGATTATTGTCAATCTCAAAAATTTCATTTTCAATATCAAAATATATGGAGTAACTATCCCGATTACTATCCCTAACTAAAAAAGTTTCATCCGATATGAAATTCCGAATGATGCCGATTAAATGATCAACATTACTGTAACTAGAATTTTCACTCTTACTCCCACTAGGTATGTATTTATCCATATCATTTATAATTGGATCGTCATTTCGATTGGTATTTTCAATCGGATCACCAATACTTTTTATTGATTTACTTAGACAACACCTGTATTCTAATACCCCGCTAAAGAACATTGAATTGAACCGCCATTTTGCCATAGAAATTTCTTGCCTCTAAATTTACATGAAAATAAATATATGAATAGTCATTTGAATATGCCGATTTGATTCCAATCAGAATAAACATATAAAGCCAATCGCTAGGATTATTAACTGATTATTAACTAATAAA